TCTATTTTTCCATAGAAATGTGTTCGCTCAAGAAAGACTCCAGAAGATATTGATCGTAAATAAGAAGACTGTTTACGAAGAAACAGGAATAGATATTCGCATTCATATACATAAGAATTATGTAGGAACAAAAAGAATCTTTTCTTTCTTTTTGAAAAGACGTAAATGGATTTATTTGAAGTAATGAGACTATTCAAATTATGATATTCGTGGAAAAACAATCGCAAGAAATGCAAAGAAGAAACATCTTTGATCCAGCATTGAAGGATTTGAACCAAGATTTCCAGATGGATGGGATGGGGTATTAGTAGATCTGACACATAATTTAAATGTGATAATTTATCCTCTAAAAAGGGAAATATTGAATGAATAGATCGTAAATTCTGAGATTTTGGTATTCTTTTTTCTTCAAGGGAAGATACTAATCGCGACGAGAATGGAATTTCCAGAATGACTCCAAAACCTTCTGATACCATTTGAGAAGAAAAATGAGAAGAAAAAGAATTCTTGTGCCCCCAAAATCCATTTTTGTTAGAATCATTCACCGAAGAAATCAAAGATTTCTGTTGATACATTCGAGTAATTAAACGTTTCACAAGTATTAAACTAGATTTATTGTCATAACCGATAATTTCCACAGGTTCGTAAAAAATAAAACTATTGAAGCTATGATAATGAGCAAGTGAGTAAATATACTCCTGAAGGAGCAGCGGATATAGGAAGTTTTGTTGCCAAAATCTATCTTTTTTCAATTTAAATATCCTTGTAATTCTGCCATTGAAACACATTTCTACTATAACCAAAAAAGGGAGGCACTTCTTGTGTTATGAAATGATACATAGTGCAATACGGTCAGAACGGCGTATGCGTATGTTGTATGTAGTATATTGTTTATCTTATACTAAAATACTATTTATAAGAAAATAGTATAACTTATAACTCTAATAAACTAGAATAATAATAGAATAAGAAGATTCTTATTCTATTATTCTAAGAAATAATTCTTAGAATATAGTCTAGTATTAATATATACTATGCACTGTCTATACTTTTACTTTAAATAATATATACTTTTATACTGTACTGTGATGTAAAAAAAATAAAGATAATATAAGAAGTAAAAGATTATATAAAAGTAAGAACAAATAAAGAATATATACCCCGGAGGCAGAGAGCCCAATCTACAGATCTTTTTCCTTTCCCTTTCTATCCAATTTTGTTTTCTTTGTTATTTTATTTTCCTTGTTAATATAACTAGAATAACAAGAAAAGAAAATAGAAAATAACAATAATAAAAAGAAGGGAAAGGGGTAAAAATCTTTTATTTTTGCAACCCAATCACTCTTTTGACTTTGGAAAAAATTCTTGTTTTATCACTATACTATTTCTTCTACACATCCGTCTCCAATCCATAATAAAGAATAATTAGGATTAATAAAAAAAAGAATCAATGGTCCACTCACAATTCACAAGAGAACCTTTTCCCACATCAGGCACTAATCTATTTTTAACGTATAATTAGTAATTCGATCGGGTAATCATTCAAATTAAGAAGGGAAGCTCGTTGCTTTTTTGTCTTACTCGAATTGGAACCATAAGGCTCTATCCATTTATTCACTAGACCCGAAATACTTTACTGAACTTAAAAATTTTTTGATATTTTTCTATTTTTTTTACGACATGCTTTTTTTTCCATTCATTACCTTTCAGGATCAGTCGCGGTCTTATAAACTCTACCAATAGTCTAGACGAATTCCTTCATCCAAATGTGTAAAAGATCATAGTCGCAATTAAAAGCCGAGTACTCTACCGTTGAGTTAGCAACCCGGATCAATATGAAGTGTAGATAAGATCGAAATAAAAAAAATCCAGCAAACCCATCCATTTTACTAAAGTGAAGGAAAGAGCCAATAGGGAATGGGGATAAAAAGATCTATTTATATACGATCAAATTATATTTGTTTGAGACACCATTGTCAATATGAATGGACTTTTTAGAAAAAAAAAGAAATTTCAATAAATTAGATATAAATTTGTGTTGGATTAGCACAACATAAAGAAGAAATAAGAACTTTGAGCGGAAAAAAATAAGGAATAAGGAAAAGGTAGAGATAGAAAAGATAGCGGCTTTCTTTAATCAAATAAAAGAAGAAAGATTACCCCCCTTATTGGGGGGTTCCACAACAAGAAGCAATAAAAAAAATAAGAAGAAAATAAGTATGAATAGAACAAGAAAAGAAGAAACTTTGAATAAAAAATTACGCTAAAGATAGGTACTAGTTACCCTATCCTTTTTTTATTCATGATTCTTGTTTTTCCTTTCTTTCTTTTTTATCAAAAGAAACTCGAAATTCTTTAAAGAATTCTGCCTTCCTTAAAATATCATAAACAGTTCCTGTGGGTTGAGCACCTTTTTCAAGGAAATATAAAATAGCAGGAACATTTGAATAAGTTTGATTCTTTATCGGATCATAAAAACCCACTTTTCGAAGATCTCTTCCTTCTCTTCGGGATCGAACATCAATTGCAACGATTCGATAGATGGCTCATTGGGATAGATGTAGATAAAAGATGCCCCCCTAGAAACGTATAGGAGGTTTTCTCCTCATACGGCTCAAGAAAAAATGATTCTAATTTATATAATTTCTCTTTCTATCTATCTATATAGATAGATAGAAATAGAAAGAGAAATGGATCCATAAAGAATTAGACTGTAATTTGAGCCTTTTTTCCTTCTTTACAGAAAAAAGAAATTTCATTCGTACTCCTAACTCAAGTTGGGTAGTTTTGAAAGAGTTCGAAAGGAAATCTTTAGAATTTCTTGAGCTGTCTCTAACCTCTTTTTTTGTCTTCTTTCAGATCTCTTTTGTTTTACTCATTCTGATCCAATCGTTGAGACAATTGAAAATAGTGTTTCCTTGTTCCGGAATTTGTTGTCTTTGCTTTGCGCTTTGTCAAATCATTGGGTTTAGACATTACTTCGGTGATCCTTACTCCTTTTCAAAAAGGCAGCAACATACCTTTTGTTTTTTGTTCTTTCTATGGAAAAGGAAAAAATCATACGAAAGATAGATTCCTTTGTGATACACTCTTGATCGAAACAGTTTGAAGATTTCGACAAATTTTATTTTTTCATTTCAAACTTGTTCAAATTTGAACCTCTCCATTTATCTATATTTAGATATTGATGATATATTTACAAAGTTGGTCTAACTTATTGATTGTCACTAACCCTAGATTATTCCCCCGATAAATGAATCAATCATTTTTGCTCGAGCTCCATCATATGCTATACCTTTATATACCATTAGTATCTTTATTTAGCAACCCAAGACAAATTAAATTAGGTTCCTAGCAGAACAAACTATGTCGAGACAAGAGCATCTTCATTCGTATAGAAAATGGTGGATGTCAGAATCCACAGCCAATCATGTCCTTCAAGTCGCACGTTGCTTTCTACCACATCGTTTCAAACGAAGTTTTACCATAACATCCCTCTAATTTTATTTTAATTTGGAACCGTATGCAATTGATTCAATATGGAATCATGAATAGTCATTGGCTGAACCGATACATAATAATCTACACTTATCTATCTATGGATAGATAAGTGTTTATCCGGAAAGGATTTCACTTAAATTTACCCCATATTTTCTCATATGAATAATATCACATTAAAAAAAAAACAAATCAGTTTTAAGCAAACTTATTTACATCTTCAACAGATCTTTCGGGATTGTCCATCATAAAAGATCCCTCTTTTTCTTTTCAAAAAAAAAAAACAAATGAGAAACCTAAAAAAAAGCCTTTGACTTTACTTTCATTCAAATGAAAAAGAAATCCCCATGAATGGATAAAAGTTTTTATCCACTTTAACTAAATACTATACTAACTAAATAGTATACTAAACTAAATATTTCATTGAAATATTCATAAATATTCAATTAGAGAATAATAAGATTCTATTAAATAATATTAAAAATAAAAATATACAATATATATTCTTATGTAAGAATTATGTATTTATGTATTAGAAATTAAAATCTATATTATAATTTCTAATATTCAAAATTTTGAATATTAAATCTATTAAAATATTAAATAAAAGAATTTGAATGAAATTCATAATTAATATATTCTAATATGAATATATTAATTATGAAATATGAATTATAAATATTTTCTCATTTATTATTTATGAATTATGATTTTATGATTCTAATATTATGATTGACTTATTATTTACCATCTCCGATTGAATCTTATTTTCATTGAATTTTAAAAAGAGAGATAGTTTGAGAATAAAGTTTCTTTGTTTTCATTATTATGGAGTAGAAAAGTCTCGTGTAAGGTAAGATCAAAGAGAAGATCAGAATCCTCGGATTCTGATCTTTTCGCATCCATCTCCATCATATAAAACAAATAATCGTTAACGAAAGTAATCACGAATATTTCAGAATAAAATACTTTAGTAAAAAAGTAAAAAAAAAAAAAGATATGATTCTAAGAATCATTCTTAGAATTCAGATTGGATAACATTGTATCCAACATTAAACAGAAATTTGTTTAATGAAATTTCAATAGAGAAGAATCTTTCGTTTCTGATGCAAACGATCTGGGACGGAAGGATTCGAACCTCCGAATAACGGGACCAAAACCCGTTGCCTTACCGCTTGGCCACGCCCCATTTTTATTTGGTCTAAGAAAAACTAAGCTAAATATTGGTTATTCGTCAATAACCAACCAAAAGAAATATAGGACATGCTGTCGCTAGGATTCAACACAATAGATATAGAATAAAAAAGATTAATTGATCATTACTTAGAATTCAATTAAGATATTGTATGAAAATAGAATTCCTTGTATTCTTATTTGATTGTAGAATGTAAGGAAGGATTCTTGATTGGGGATAAATCAAAGAAAAAGAAGAATTTCTTTCTTTTATCTGCCTTTTTATTTTAAAATTTTCCTCAGAAAAACAACTCAATCCAATCTGATAATTTATTATCATTTCAATTTAATTTGAATCTTTAAGAACAAGAAAAGAATATTTGTTATGTTTAATATCTTTAGTTTAATCTGTATCTGTCTTAATTCTACCCTTTATTCGAGTAGTTTTTTCTTCGCCAAATTGCCCGAGGCTTATGCCTTTTTCAATCCAATCGTAGACGTTATGCCGGTTATCCCTTTATTCTTTTTTCTCTTAGCCTTTGTTTGGCAAGCTGCTGTAAGTTTTCGATAAAAATGGAATCTCTATTCAATTCATAATTTCTTCGATAAAAAAAAGATGATATTTTTATTCTTAAAATAAAGAAGATCAGAAATAAGATTCAGATAAGTCTGGACATTAGGAACCCTCGATTCAAAAAGCGAAATTCTGGTATTTTATATTTTCTATTGAAATTGAGTTTGAATAAGGGAAGGGGGCGATGATCTTTATCTTTAATCAGCTAATCAGCTTATTTCTTCTTTTGTTCTGACCTTTCCTTTATAAGATGCCATACAATACCTAATTATAGATATGGATATGGCAAGAAATCTTTGGTAACGAAAAAATACGAATCTTATTACATTAGAAAGAAATTCGTGAAAATAAATTTCAAAAAAAACTTCCTTTTTTTTTTAATCTTTAAAGCGTCATATCAAAATAGTGTATAGTGTGTGTCGTAAAATAGGTGATCTATTTCCTTAAAAAAAATGATCTTATCTTGGAGATTTGTAATGCTTACTCTTAAACTATTCGTTTACACAGTAGTAATATTCTTTGTTTCTCTCTTCATCTTCGGATTCTTATCTAATGATCCGGGGCGTAATCCTGGGCGTGAAGAATAAAAAAAGAGATGAGATTCGTTTTTACTTTTTCCTTGATTTTTTCATAGGTAAATTTATAAATAAATGGAATAGATGCTAGATAAAGAGAAAAGATTCATAAAAGAAAATAATCGAAATTTATTCCAATTCTAAAATATCAAGTGATCAGGGGGGTCGGAGAGAGAGGGATTCGAACCCTCGGTACGAATAATTCGTACAACGGATTAGCAATCCGACGCTTTAGTCCACTCAGCCATCTCTCCCCATTCCAAATTGGAAATTTATCATGTGATTTAACACGTGAAGTCAAGATTGAGAACAATTTCTATTTTCCTTCAATGATTCGAAACAGATTTCTCCAATAGAAAAGAAAGAATACCTTACTTCTTTTCTTTTGTACAAAAGGTTCATTTCCCCGGCCTGGTTAAGTATAAGTACTGGCCGGGCCAGTACTTCTTTTGTTCCAACGAATCAAAATTGTTATTGAAACAAGAAGATTAATTTTCATTGCCATTCCTAATTCTTAGAAATTCTTTAAGAAATTATCTATATCTAGATTAATATAGAATATTCTATATTGAAATATTCAATATTAGATATTTTTTGATATGATATTCTATATATATTCTTAGTATATTATAGTACCTTATTATAGTAATTCTAGTAAATTAGAGTCTAAATTAGAATATTGAGTCTTTCTAGTAATAGTGTTCTAGTAATAGTATTATAGTAATATAGTACTAATATTTTTCGTCTTTCTTTTCTTATTCTTAAGTATAAAATTTGGAAATTCATTAATGAAAAACAAATTTCATTCTAAATGAAAGTTGAAGTTCAGTATTCTATTCATCTTAAGAATTAACTTAAGAAGTCTTGATAAGAAGGAAGTATTAAGAAAGAAAAGAAATAGATCTTATAAGATAAATAATATTAATATAAAATAGAAAACACATATTTCTAAATTGAGACTATAAATCATTTACTTGTTCAAAGCAAAGGACAAGCTTGAAAGTTTGAGGCCCGATTTACCCGAATTCAGAAAATAGGGCGGTTCAAGTGAAGGGAGGTTTCAAAAAAAAAAATACTTATAACTTTAGTACACTATTTCAATTTGACTAAACTTTTTCTATTCACCTATTTTTTTTTCAATTTTTAAATCCCGCGCCGCGGCGGAACAAAATACGTGTTAATGCTGGAATTTTCATGATTCTGATGCTATCTTGACTGCGTCTGATTACATTTGTTGGACAAATGGTGCATTCATATCCAATAATGAATATGTAGCGGGTATAGTTTAGTGGTAAAAGTGTGATTCGTTCTATTAACAACTTAAATAGTTAAGGGGTCTTTCCATTTTTTTTCATATTTCATATTCCGATCAAAAACTTTATTTCTTAAAAAGATTTAATACTTTACCCCTCAATAGGACATTTGAGGAAAGAATATACATTCTCACGATTTCTATCCAAAAGGCAATCAGAATTTTAATAAAAAAATTGGATTATGGAGTCGAGAAGCATAATTTTTTTGATTGGTTCAATTCTTCCAATTGAATGAGTATCAATAAAGGATCTATGGATGATAGTACAAAACTTTCAATCGTAACTAAATCTTCAATTTTTGCGCTGAAAAAGGGTGAGATTGAAGCCAAATAGCTAGAAAATGATGGTTTTGGTTTACTAGAACCCT